GGAATGAGTTGAACTATCGCTCGAAGAGCATTAGACTAAAAGACTATTAGACTTCTTCCGTTCGTTTGGAGTGAACGAACGGAATACTTGTTTTTTTCTTGGAGTGAGTCTTTTTTCTTTTCTTTTCCTTAGAAGCTCGAAACCAACAAAAATGAAAAGAGAAGCGGGACAGCAAACAGAATCATAGGCAGATTCAGTAAGTGTTTACCCCTAGGAATCTTTGACCTCCGCTCAATCAGGCCCAACTTACATTCCTTCTTTCCCCGAGGTTCGAACTAGTTATTGTACACTTGAATACCTAAAGAGAAAGACTTGCTCGAGGCTGACTCAATCTCTTAAATGGTGTAATCAACGATTCTCCTGTAGTAAGAAGATAAAGAAAAGGCTCTTCAAGACCTCTTGCTGTTCTCTCTTTTTTCATTACTTATTTCAGTTCAGAAAGCAGGATGAACTAGTCCCCTTACCCGCCCCCTACGCGCATTCCTCAATCAACGAATACGGGCAGTGGAAATGAATTCGAAAAAGTAGCAGTAGCAATAGAAAATAGAAAATATTGAAAGTGTGCCGCGAAGGGACTCCACTTTGAAGATGGAAGGGGGACAGAGAGAGCTTATCCTCTTTCTTGGGCAAGTAAAGAAGAATATGCTCTGAGGAAGAAGAGAGTAGCTTGCGGATTGGTCTTCATTGCAGCTTCAATGTAGGGGAGAAAAGGCATCCAATTCCATGCTTCACTCCCTATTGAATGGAGTTGCCCAATTATTAACAGAAAGAAGTCCTTGCTCGAAGAGCGAAAAGAAAAGAGAAGACTCAAATACTAGTTAGACTTCTTGAACTTAGCGTTTATCAACTCATTTCAATAAAAGAAAAGAGAGGACTAGAAGACTTCTTCCGTGAACTTAGATACGTATTCGTTTATCAACGATACGTATTACGTCAAGTAATACGTATCTAAGTTATTGACTATACGTATCTTTTCGTTACACTCATTCGGAGATTTCCGCCTCATAGGGGCACAGCGTTAAATACCGAGGAAAGAAGATAAGAAAATTTGAGCATTCAAAAAGGAATCTCTTCCCAATCAATTGATTGAGATGATCCGAATCAGCAACGGCATCCCTATTTTCATTTCATTTATGTATGTCAATAGGAACTTCGATGGATTGATTTGTTGGTGCTGCCTCAGCATAGGAAAAAGGAAAAGGACTGGTTGTTTCAAGCTACGAAGTCCGGTGAATCCCGAGAGGAGATGCTTCATAAACGTATCTTTTCGTTACACTCATTTCTTCCGTTCGTTGAGTGAACGAACGGAAGACTTGGAGTGAGTCTTTGAGTTCGTCCTCGCCACCGGAGGTGAAAAGGTAGGCTTAGTAGGGCTCGAACCTACAATATCACCGTTATGAGCGGTACGTTTCAACCAATTAAACTATAAGCCCATTATGAACCCCAACTTCCAAAGGCATTTTCGGGGACTAGCCTCCTTCCTTCTTACTTGACTTTCAATTCGACTCTTTTTTCTTGAATTTGAAATAGTTCCTCTTTATTGCCTATTTGACTAAGGCTGGAAAGAAAGAGGTGCTTGCTTTATGAGACTTCCACTTGAACTTGACTTTATTCTTTGATCGGAATACGAATGAAATCAAAAAGAAAGAAGAGAAATTGGGCCATGTTTCCCGAGGGAGGCCACCTTCTCTCAGGCCAGCAGTCGACTAGAAGTAGAAGACTGCTCTATGAGGGCTTCCCTATTTGGATCTCTATCTATATAGAAAGAGAAAGAGAATCAATGGAATAGGAAGACGTATTTCCAGAACAAACAAGATACGGGTTGAGAAGAGGAAGTTAGACAAGATTGGAATGGGCATAGGAACATGTACATACGGAATACGAGAATTGCTACCCAATGAATAGCCATCGCTGTTAAGAACAAGCGAGATCCAATGATCATTCTGGTCTTTAAGGCTTGCTCTCCTCACACTTTTTATTCTTTCTCTTCTTGTTCCTTATGTGCCAGAATAAGAATAGACAGAGAATAGCTATGACTGATATAATAGAAAAAAGAAATTGGTAATTTATAGAAAAATGAAATGGCTCAAGGGGGCTATGGATGCTTACAGTCCTAATATACCAATAATGACACCAATTCGCGTACTCTCGACATAGATCAAGAGGGCTCTGGGCGCCGCTAAGATACCAATAATGATACAAATTATTGTACTCTCGGTGAAGCATAACGTCCAGCTTACCCGAGAGTAATTCCGCAGGAGTGTGGTTCAATTCCCGTTGGAGGGATTGGATATAGCCTGGTTGTATGACATTGTTGTTAAAATCATGTTTGAGATGTATTAATAAATGATTCAAATGTGTTAAATTCGAGATGGTTTGGGGGTCGAAAATCTCACCTGGGATGTGAACCACTGAGGAACAGTAGAAAGGGTGGGATAGTACGTCCTCCCCTATCTCATGAACCGGTATCCCCTGAAGAACTTCTTGCCCTGCCGATACTGACGGATCAGTCATATAATTATGAACACGTGCAATCCCATCTCCAACTGAGACCACTCGACCGATCTCATCCACTTGAAAATTCGTGTAAAAGTTGGTAATTCTACTTTCTAATAGAGTCGTTAGTTCCGCAGCTCTGGGAGAGAATTCCATGATTCAAAAATGGGTTCATTCTTTGACTGCTCTGCTCTCTCGAAGAATTCGGAAAGACTTCTTCTTGCTCCCCCAATTCAGGAAGAGGTAAATTGCCGCTTGGTTGTAAACCAATGATCCGGAAAGCATGGGAGTTTTGGGCATAAGAATAGCTTTCTTCTCTTATGATATTTCTATCACCAAGTTCTACCGTCTGGGGAGTTAGTCGATTAAGAGGTTAGATCTTCTCTTCTTCAAGCAAGTCAGTAAGCATTAGTGCTTTCATTGAAGCCTGTTGGTGTTGGTTTGAGAGTCTAGATATTATGATTCGAGCGAGTGGAATACTTGTCATAACGAGCTCGTAAGGATTTGTGAAGTTAGCAGTAGCTCAGTTAGCGGTAGGAATAGATAGAGTCATCTTCTTGAACAGCTGATTCTGAAATGAAAGTCCAACAGTAAGAAAGTAAAGCTTTCCATCAGTCAAGCAGCAAAGACAGATGGGGGTTCAATCGCTGCGTATTTTCTGACTCTAGATAAATCAATTTGTGAAAAAAGAAATTCCTATTCTTTATCACCCGAGGGAACTGAACTCACTGAAACCAAGCCAATGGAGATTGCCGGGTATGAAGTCCTCCCTTCCCGCTACTCTATCTAATGCTTACGGTTCTTTCGATCATCCAGAAAAGCGGCAATGGCATTAGAGTACGAGGGCCTTCCAAGGGCTAGCACGACACGAAAGGGCAATGCGGAATTGCTAGTCTAGAGAAAGATGAATAGTGAATCTATCCCACTAGCTACAGTTTGCATTCGATTTCTTGTATTGCACAACTTATTTAATGCCCAAGGAAAGTCATTAGGTAAGGCGGATTCTGGTCCATCGGCAGCCTATTCTTTCACAAGAACCATGGCATGAGATGCTTTCTTTACTGCTCATGTCTAGCAAAGAGACAAAGATCGTAGCGTGTCTATGCATACCATAGGAAGGTTGAGCTTGATCGGTTGTGGATATGAATTGAACTTCTTTTCACGTAAAGTAAGGAAGTAAAGAGAGGAAGGACTTTCTCTAGATAGAATTGCACTCGAGCTGCCTGGAGGTTGTAACAATCCTCAGTTTCCAGATATGCCGCACTCTACCCAGATAACCCACTAGCTTCCTTGCTCGCTGGATTGCTCTTTCTCGGTAGTTGCGGTGGAGTAAAAAAATCGATTATTGCTTTCGGAACCGGGAACTGTCTGGTCCTCTCTTATGATAGCATCGTCATCCGCGCAGCCTTTCTTTATCCCTTGCTTTTTACGGCCCTGCTACTAATAGAATAAAAAGACTAAAGTTCCGTTGGGTGCTGCCTTAGTTCGCTAGCTTCGTTGTATGGAATGACCGGACTGACTTCAGGGAAGTTTTTGTGGCCAAAGGAAAAGAGTTGGGTTCTCTACCGAAGCCGTTATTGGGCTTTCCTTTTCACCAGGGAAACTCCCACGAGCTTTAGGGTAACCTCTGTCTTCATGTTAACATCTTTTTCTTACTCTTTCATTGGGCCTTTCGCCTCCCTCGAAGTCAAAACTCTCCAGTGAGACCAGATCCGCCAGAAGCCTTGGTGTGCTAACAAAGCATTCCCTCTTCACTTCCCGTTCTATTTCTTTCCTGAGAGTCTAGAAGCAGCTAATTGTGTCTTATTCTTGAAAGCGCCGAAGGAAAGGGAACTACCTCAGTAACTGAACCTGAAAGAGGCTAAAATCATTTTGATATCATTTCAAATTCTATTTTTTATACGGTACCAATGCTTTGATTCAAGAAAGCCTTGGCTCCATAAAGCCCGCCCCGTATCGACCATCGCACGAGCAGAGTGGCCATTTCATTCAGCACTATCTCAACATACATAAGCCCAGCAGACGTAGGCTTCTCATGGGTGATCGCATTCCGCAACTGTAACGGATTCACCCTAGGGGGTTCTTCCCTCTTGTCCTCGGCAACCAGCAAGTTTCTCCTTCATCGGACAATCTCGTACCTGAGGAGGAAAGAGCCAGAGTCCGCCTTAGAAGGCTTTCCCTGCTGTCCATCTGTGTGAGAGGCATTCTTCAACTTCTGGTCCTTTATGACTTGTCTTTATTCTTCTCGTGTCCAGTAGGATTCTCTTTCTAATCCACCAGACTGTCCGCCGCCGCTACCGCCGAGGCAAGGTCCTTCACACCCTTTCTTGCTAGTTTCTATTCAATTTCCCGATACGAGAAAACAGGAAATGGCACTGAGACAGGCTTTATCACAGGATTGAATCTGCCCGGACTTGATTTGATGATCCGCCCTTTCCATATCGGGTAGAGTCTTCAATAGTGTTTTGGAATTCATCGATATGGGAGTACAAATTTTTCAGGTACTCTAACAGATAGAGCTCTTTTTCTGCGGAAATAGATAGATTTCTTTACCACTTGCCTAGTATTTTACTGCTTTCCTTTCAAAAGGACTATCCATCTTATGAAAGGGAATACCTCTATTTGAAGTGAAGTAGTAAGCCAGCTAAGAAGTTATGCTTTTAGTCCGTTAGTGATAGTAGGAATTCATGAAGACTCGCTTTCTGAACTGACAAAAGCATTCTATTTGACTACGTTTTATTTGGACACAAGAAAGAAGAGAAAAAAAAGGAACTTACAAATAAAAGTACAAGACTTGTTCCTTCATTCCTCATAGCAAGCGCAGAGTCACTTCGTACCTTGCTTCTTTTCAGCTTCGTTAAGAAAAGCATTGAAACTGACTGGGGCTCTTGTCGAGCTTGCCTACGTACCTTCCTAGAGGATCAAGTCATTCGTAGTTCGAAAGGGATCTAGAGATGCGAAGAAAAGAGAAAAATGAAGCTTGCTGCTGATCCCATTCGCGCATGAAGGCTACTAAGGCGTCGCCCGCCTGTTGGCCTTTCCTGCCCTTGTAAGGCAGAAATGATGCGCATCCCCTCGAGTATTTGATTTGGGGTGGATTCGTCAACCTCTAGCCGTTCATTTAGCCCCATCAAATAATCACTTCGCATAGAGATTCGATTCAAGGAGGTAGTGAAGTGATCCAATTGGTGGCGTAGCTCAAGCACCGATGGTGCGTTTATCTGTTGCGGCAGCGCCTCCTGGGCCAGAGGAGGCGCTTCATTGACCTGATTGGGATCGTGGGCCTCTTCGGGGCTGGGGTGTGGGGCCGAAGAGGATGTATCCCCCCTGCCTCCATAAGCCTCTGCTCGAGATTGAGGGTAGAGGCGATAAGGGGCTTGACGGCCGAGGACGCGTTGTGCCCGAAGCCGAAGTCCCTGCCTCATCCTCCAGCTCCCTCGGGTTCGACGAAGCATTTTCTTGATTAAGCCATCGGTCAATCCAAGATCCAGTCCAGCCTCTTCCCTCACCTGATCCTGAGCCAGAGGCCCCCGAAGGAGCCATCATCTTCCCCATGGTTTCCGGATCAAAACAAAGGAAATTAGACCCCAAGCGACTAAAGAGGAAGTGGAGAGACTTCCCCAGAAGCATGGATTGGAGTTTCATAAGAACCAGATTGAAATCAATGCCAAGTAGAAAAACTATCGAGATTCTGATCAAATAATTAGACATTCGAAGACTCTTGTTACTCTGGCTTACTACACTCATATCAGTTCTCATGGATCTTATCACATTAGTTTCCCTACTCTTTCGGCCTTCTTCTTTTCGTTTTATTTTCCATCGACTTTAGGGCGTACCGCTACATTGATTTTATTATTTTATCGTTCTCTACCATTTGATTGATTCAAGTTCCGTGCTGCTCGCCACTCCCCGAGGCCAAGGACGGGGTCGAACCGTCATTCCAGGATTTGCAGTCCGATACATTTCCATTATGTTACCTAGCCAAACCCGCCACCTCATGTGCCAAAGTCAACCCAAAGTCAAACGGCTGTTCTTCCTTCCCCGCTCCCTCTTTTTCTACATATGCGGTGGTGGGCGGAGCGCTCTATTCGCGGGTTCGAGAACCTTCTCTCATAGATTCCCTTCACCAAGTCATCGCCAGCAATCCGCTTTGATCCCTTGGTGTCAAAGGCCGAGTTCCTCTCTTCCCAAAAACTTTCTTTATCTCCTTGAGGTATGCCCTTAGTCCGTCTCGGTTGGTTGTTCCTTTATCTGTCTTTTGCGTCAGAAAATATTCGTCTTCGATCTCTCTTCTTTTTCATTTCCCATTAGACTTTTCAATCCTTTGCTCTTTTTCCTTCTCTCTCCCTCTTCCCTCTACTTTATTACTTTATTATTACTTTATTTGACAGGGGCGGAGAATACCATAACAAGAAAAAAGTCGCAATTCCGTTTCAAATGGTTTGAGCTTGGAAGCAACCTGCTATCTATCGATAGGAATGAGTTGAACTATCGCTCGAAGAGCATTAGACTAAAAGACTATTAGACTTCTTCCGTTCGTTTGGAGTGAACGAACGGAATACTTGTTTTTTTCTTGGAGTGAGTCTTTTTTCTTTTCTTTTCCTTAGAAGCTCGAAACCAACAAAAATGAAAAGAGAAGCGGGACAGCAAACAGAATCATAGGCAGATTCAGTAAGTGTTTACCCCTAGGAATCTTTGACCTCCGCTCAATCAGGCCCAACTTACATTCCTTCTTTCCCCGAGGTTCGAACTAGTTATTGTACACTTGAATACCTAAAGAGAAAGACTTGCTCGAGGCTGACTCAATCTCTTAAATGGTGTAATCAACGATTCTCCTGTAGTAAGAAGATAAAGAAAAGGCTCTTCAAGACCTCTTGCTGTTCTCTCTTTTTTCATTACTTATTTCAGTTCAGAAAGCAGGATGAACTAGTCCCCTTACCCGCCCCCTACGCGCATTCCTCAATCAACGAATACGGGCAGTGGAAATGAATTCGAAAAAGTAGCAGTAGCAATAGAAAATAGAAAATATTGAAAGTGTGCCGCGAAGGGACTCCACTTTGAAGATGGAAGGGGGACAGAGAGAGCTTATCCTCTTTCTTGGGCAAGTAAAGAAGAATATGCTCTGAGGAAGAAGAGAGTAGCTTGCGGATTGGTCTTCATTGCAGCTTCAATGTAGGGGAGAAAAGGCATCCAATTCCATGCTTCACTCCCTATTGAATGGAGTTGCCCAATTATTAACAGAAAGAAGTCCTTGCTCGAAGAGCGAAAAGAAAAGAGAAGACTCAAATACTAGTTAGACTTCTTGAACTTAGCGTTTATCAACTCATTTCAATAAAAGAAAAGAGAGGACTAGAAGACTTCTTCCGTGAACTTAGATACGTATTCGTTTATCAACGATACGTATTACGTCAAGTAATACGTATCTAAGTTATTGACTATACGTATCTTTTCGTTACACTCATTCGGAGATTTCCGCCTCATAGGGGCACAGCGTTAAATACCGAGGAAAGAAGATAAGAAAATTTGAGCATTCAAAAAGGAATCTCTTCCCAATCAATTGATTGAGATGATCCGAATCAGCAACGGCATCCCTATTTTCATTTCATTTATGTATGTCAATAGGAACTTCGATGGATTGATTTGTTGGTGCTGCCTCAGCATAGGAAAAAGGAAAAGGACTGGTTGTTTCAAGCTACGAAGTCCGGTGAATCCCGAGAGGAGATGCTTCATAAACGTATCTTTTCGTTACACTCATTTCTTCCGTTCGTTGAGTGAACGAACGGAAGACTTGGAGTGAGTCTTTGAGTTCGTCCTCGCCACCGGAGGTGAAAAGGTAGGCTTAGTAGGGCTCGAACCTACAATATCACCGTTATGAGCGGTACGTTTCAACCAATTAAACTATAAGCCCATTATGAACCCCAACTTCCAAAGGCATTTTCGGGGACTAGCCTCCTTCCTTCTTACTTGACTTTCAATTCGACTCTTTTTTCTTGAATTTGAAATAGTTCCTCTTTATTGCCTATTTGACTAAGGCTGGAAAGAAAGAGGTGCTTGCTTTATGAGACTTCCACTTGAACTTGACTTTATTCTTTGATCGGAATACGAATGAAATCAAAAAGGCCATCATTAGGGCAAACAATGCAATAGCTTCGGTTAGAGCAAAGCCCAAAATAGCATAACCAAATAATTGTTTAGCCAATGACGGATTTCGCGCCACGGAATGGATCGAGGAACTAAAGACGTTTCCAATACCGACAGCAGCTCCCGCTGAAGCAATTGTAGCAGCTCCGGCACCCATTGATTTTGCACCTTCTAACATAAAGAGTTGATCATTCTCCTCACGCTTTTTCATTCACGATTTTCTGTTCTAGATTGATTCTTTAACGTAAGTAGATTCTTCCCCTCCTTCTTTTTCTCTTGCTATGCCACGGCTTTTCGATCTTCTACGAAAGTAGACTGAAGACCACAAAAGTACAAACAACTACATCCTTAACGGCCTCTATTCTTGACGTGAACGGACGCTTTGTCATTAAAGCGTGTTAACCTTCCATTTCAATAAGGTACGAAGTCGCTCTAGCTTTGCTAGAGGCACGCAGTAACTCGACTGAAAGGAGAGGAGAGGAAATGAAATAAAGTCATTGATCAATTCAGTCATTGATAATCGAGGGGGAAATCAATGAATTGAATTCTTTTTCGACCGAGTTGAAGCTAGCAACATGTCGATCACACACCCGGAGGTTGGTAAGAACTGAGGGACAATGCCCTCCTAACCTAAGTGGGCCTACCAGCGAAGCAACAGGTACTTGATCGGGCGGAGGGCGGTTTGGTTTCGTGCAAAGCCCTCGCAGCAGGAAGAGTCAGTTGTCATTTGAAAGGAAAGGCCCGGGTTCCAAACAACCTGCGCACCCTTATGAAAAAGCCCTTTCTATTCTAAAAGCAACCTTTTGCCTTTATTGAGGCGCTCTAAGCGGCTTACTTACTAATAAAGCGGCAACAACTTCTTTCTCAAACTCAAATTTCTCGCTTCTTGCTTTAGAAAGATTGCAACGTTAGCTCTTTACTAAACTAATAGAATAGGACTGACTCTATCATGATCTTACGAATTTACAACTCTCTTTACTGAGCGAGACTCTATCCATATCCCTATTAGTGGTTATTCGTTTTTTTCTATTCTATCATTTGTTTGACAGCTTAGACTAGGCTCCATTTTTGATAGGTTTTCGGTCTTAATCAAGATAGGTCAGGGGCGCGTCGGAACGGTCGGTAGCTGCTTAGTCTCATCCGAGAGTCTAATCTCTTTGTACTGCTTTTTTTTCAAAGAAAAAAAAGAAAGAAGGGGGGGGTCGATTTAGGCTCCTTCCCTTCCACTGCATACCTGCTAGCGCAGGTACTACGAGCCCTCTGCCCCACGCATCTAACCAGCTCGCGCGGTTCACCGGTTCCACCGAAAACTCTCATTTGTTGAAGCGGAGCATAGTGCGCTTTAGGCGCCGAGCGAGAAGTCTCTTCTTTCTTTTCGGTTTATTCACGGATCTGAAACTTTTCACTTGTTTTCTTATTGATTCCAGGGGCGGGGCGGCGGCGTTCTTGAATGAAGTCTATCCGAACCGAATTAGCACTTCTCAGATCAGGCCCAGCTCCGCTGGGCGCCGGGGCCCTGGATGCGCTAGCGATCGGCACATAGGGGAGTGGGTTGTCCGGGTTCTCGGCCTGGTATCCTGCACCTTGCGTTCATGATATCTACATTCAACTGTGCCCCGGAGACACGGTCAAAGCACGCCCGCCCAGTGTGCTTCTTTCACGACATGCTCTGGTCCCGGGTGTCTTCCAGTGGTCTTCTAGCGTTAGAAGAAGTCGTGTCCGTTCTGCAACGTCCTCCCACGCCCTTTCATTCATATATTGAATATGGGAAAAACGGAAGAAAAAGACTGACCCATTCGGTGACTTTCGCGGTCGCCCTCACTGAACCGACTTGAATCTGAACTACGATTCAGACCAAGCCTTACCGAAATCGGATTTCCTTTTCGCACCATATACGCTTAGACTTGACTTTGTCCCCCTTTTTCTTCCCTATCCAATATTGTTTTTTGCCTCTCACAATTCAATGTCGAACTCCGTAACAACTCTGCTTTCGCTTCCTCTACCTTACGTACAAGCTTCCTCCCCGTTCTCCTCAACCTATCGGGTAGGACGCGGTGAAATCCAAATTTCAGTGAACTATTTCAGCTATCAGTGTGATTGATCAGACAAGTACCAAGGGCTTCCGGTAGACTTCTTTCATTTCCGAATTTGCTTACGACAAGTCCTAGCATTAGTATGAGTTCGTTGACCGCGTAAGGGCAATCCATCTTGATGACGAATTCCACGATAACAAGAAATAGAAATGAATCGTTCGATGTCTGCTCGTTCTCCCCTCTTCAATTCCCAATGAACAACATGATCTTGACCTATCATTTGTTCAATTTGGTCGATCTGATATTTAGTTAACTCTTTTATCTTAATGTTATCACTGATACCTAATCGATAACAAAGCTGAATGGCTTTTTTAGGTCCAATTCCATCCATTTTTGATGAGGCAATTTTGACTTGTTTATCGTCAACTAATCTAGCTCCTGAAATATATGACATTCTGGATCCTTCCTTTGACGAGTCTTCTAGGCTGGAATCATCCTCTCTGATGATCTTAGAACTACTGTGGAGCGGGAATAGGGCTATAAGTAGGCCGTTTTCTATTGCTATAAGGGCTGCTCGCCTTTATACGGCTTGGCTTCGCTATCGCTCCTATGTGGTGGTCGGCCTAAAAAGTAGTCTTCCTACCAGAATGCCTATTCTCTAGTGCAGGAAGCTTCGCCAGAAGCAAGCAAGACGAGGTCGCTCTGCTTTGTAGACAAGGCTCGTTCCGTACTTGACTTACGAGCTCGTCTAGTACTCGCCTCTATCTCTAAAGGAAGGGGCTTATGCACTCTACTTGCTGTCTACTAAACGAGCGTTAGAGCGAAGCCTTCTTAGTGGCTTCTCTTCTTTTTCCTCACCCTATTCTTTCATTTCCGCTTAAGCTTCTCCGGTTTGGGGGATTAATTGATTAGATACCCGAGAACCATAATCTTTCCTAGAAACAGCTTCTACGACGATAGATAGGGGTCAGGTTTGTTTGGCATCTATGCCTCCTGCCCTCCAAACAGTATGGGAGCCTTTCAGCTCGTACTGCTCACACTCCTAGATCTTCACGGCACCTCCCCCACCCTGTGAAACAAAAGTGTATATACATCCAGAAGGCTGGTTATGACCTTTATTTATCTTTCTCTCCTAAAGCTTCGCTAAAGCGACTACGTCACTTTCTTTCACGAATCCTCTCCTCTCCTTTCAGTCGAGTTACTTCGTACCTTTAGCTTCGCTAAAGCGACTTCGTACCTTTCAGTCGAGTCACTTCGTACCTTTCCATCTATCTTGACCGGGAAGAGGGGGGAGGCTCTTGCGGAAGCCCTGCCCGCCCTTTTCTATTTTGAAAGATCCCTTCTATTGAGGATTCCAGGCTTTCCGGACTCGTAACAGACGGCTATAGGAACAAGAAGAGGCGGCTGAAGCCGTTGCAGGTCCTTCTCCTTCCGCGGAAACGACCCTCTTTTTTTGTTTGTTCACCACGGCACGAAATCATGAAGAAGCTGGAATAACTCAGAAAGAGAGTGGCGCCTAGCCGTTGAGAGCGTCTGTTGTCTTTGTAGAGGAAGAGTACGATCTTGGACTGGCCCCCTTCGCATGATAACGAAAGAAAAAGAAGTCCGTGCTACTATAAGGCCTCTAAACTCCTCCCTCAGGACACTGTTGCGTTGTCCATGGGGACGGGGTAGCCCCGACTTCCATAGGTCCTTGGTTCGATCTCCTAATGAGAATGGAGGTCCTTGCGCGGGCGTCTCATCCCTAACCTAAGACTTGCTTGCTCTGTATGGAGTGCCCCGTGGTTTCTCAAGTGCCAGCCGCAGAGAGGAATGCCGTCAACTAGGGCGCTATTGGCCACTAACCACTCGCTCGCCGGCCGCTCGGGCTCCGCGTTTCAAGTTCGTTATCCTAACCGTCTTCTCTGCTTCACCGGGAGCCTGGCCCCTTTTTCTATCTTATCTACTGCCTTGCTCCTTGGCTCCCTACTGCTCCAGCCGCTCGCTGTAAAAGCTTGCTTTTCGGGTGGCTCGCACCCCGGGTGGTGCGGCTGAGCCAGAGTGGGCTCAGCAGTCGGCCTATGTTTTCGGGCGCACGCATAAAAGCATGATTCGTTCCACAAATTTCACTGCACTGACCATAGTAAACTCCTTCTCGTTGTACCAAAATAGAGGCCTGATTTAAACGACCAGGTACAGCATCACATTTGACACCTGAGGAAGGTACAGCCCAACTATGAAGTACATCAGCAGATGTTACAATAATACGTATATGAGTTTTTGCTGGTACAACCACTCTATTGTCCACTTCTAATAAACGTGATTGACCCAATTCTGGATCATCTTCTGGAATCGTATAACTGTCAAAAGTGAGTGACTGTTCATCGGAACTGTTATAGTCCGAATACTCATAAGGTTGGGTCGACGCCCGCCTCCCCCCAAACTGTACTTGCAAGTTTCCCCGCAAAAAGCTCTCCACGCCTACTCTTAGAAAGAGCACTATTTTTCTTTAGTTTTAGGTAGTTCTCCCGACCGTAAGACCCTTTATGAGTAAGAGGAATCGAAGGCCGGGAAAAGTTTATTGGCAACGGGGGACCCTTTCTTACCCAGCCCTACCTACCCTATGTATTCGAGGGGGAGGCTGTAACCGAACTGGTTCCACACACATAGGACAGGCAGAAGGTATGGGACGACCAGTTCACCACGAAAAGCGAATTCTATCTTATAGTCGTCTTCTTTGTTCGATAAATGCGAAGTGGAAAAGGATGCTAGTCGGCTCGGCGAAGTTGTAGGCTCTAAGAAATCAGATCCAGAGTGATTCCTCACCTATCCTGTCAGGGGCCCAGTTGAACGCTCGAGTATAGATTTTCTATGCTCATTCATGTGAACGGCCGGGGCATAAAGCTCGTAGATCTAAAAGGATCCATCCATAGACCTGACCGGGTATCGTGAACAAAAACAAAGTTGGTTTTTAGTAGTCGTTCATGAGACCTCGAATTCCCACGTTCCAGCGTGCATTATGCCAACAGGTCCCATCCCCACCCAACTCTAGCTGAGAAGTTGAGTCACCCTTCTTTTTTTTTCATTTATTGAAAAATAGAGTATATATCCTGTATCGATCATAGGATCACTCTATGAATAGGTCAATTCTCTGTGACCTCCCACCGTTCACGACATCCCTTGCTTCTCGCTGCGAGCGGCTCCTCGGTGGAAGAGTAGAAGCGCTGGTCCCCTTCGGCCAAGTTGCTTGTGCCTGCTGTTACCTACCGTAGGACCTCCGTCCCCGAAGCGAAGAAAGAGGAGCAGGCAATAAGGTTATTGTCCTCTCCCGGCCCAGCAGTTCCGCAACTACTACCGTGGTTGTTGCCAGCGGGGATCCCCCATTCCGAAAGGTTACTGGGCCGGCCGTTAGGTCCAAAGTTGTATGCCATTGCTATGGTGCCGCTAGATTCACTACTTCAGCGCCGTTATCGGACATTGCAGGCTGAGCATCTATTTCTCGTATATCGCTCTACACCGAGAAGAGGGATGTGTACCTCCAGCAACAACAAGAATGGAACCATAGGCTCCTATGCTGAGAGCATTTCAGGGTATAGGTCTAACCACCTCAATCAACTCCCCTTTTCTGGCATGCTATAGTTAGAAAAGTATCTCGACGACAGGAATGGGAGATTACCAGTAAGCCAGATGCTTTCATTTCCAATTTCGTTGCACTTAAATCACCTTCGTGAAGAGGCGCACTCCGATACCATTGATGTCCAATAGCTTTGATAGTAATGGCTGGATCTACTACTACCTCGTCCATTGAGTATAACAGAGCAAATGATGGTATAGCAATGAACATCAGGATGATACTTGGAAATATGGTCCGAATAATCTCGATAGTAGTTCCATGAACAATCCTTTGCGGGATTGGATTTTTTTGATAGTGGAAATGCCATAAAGCGCGAACCAAGATCCATGATACGAAAACCAAAATCAGAATGAGGAAGAAAAAGATATCATGATGTAAGTCTATTATTCCTTGCATCATAGGTGTTGCTGCGTCTTGAAATCCTAATTGCCATGGTTCCGCTGCATCACAAGGAGCAATTGGGAAGAATAGCCATTCTCGAACAATCATTTGGTTTTGGTTCATTCTTTGACTGCTCTGCTCTCTCGAAGAATTCGGAAAGACTTCTTCTT